AGAGAAAAGTCATACAAAGTTATATACAAATCACTACCCCCTTTTTTGTATTTCCTTAATTTATTTCCTTAATTGAATTTCGGTTGATTAAGACGAAGTTCCTTAAAAACCTCTGCCTTCTTTAAAATATCCTGAACAGTTTCTGTAGGTTGAGCCCCTTTTTCAAGGAAATATAAAATAGCAGGAACATTTAAATAAGTTTGATTCTTTATCGGATCATAAAAACCCACTTTCTGAAGATCTTTTCCTTCTCTTCGGGATCGAACATCAATTGCAACGATTCGATAGACGGCTCATTGGGATAGATGTAGATGAACAACACCCCCCCTAGAAACGTATAGGAAGCTTTCTCCTCGTACGGCTCGAGAAAAATGATTGATTCGAAGTTTTGTCTCTGTATGGAATTCTATCTAAGAAATGACAACTGGATCCATAAAATGATCAAAGCAATTAAAGATCTAAGTCTTTTTTTCTTCGTTCTTCCTTAAAATGAAAAAGAAACCATTCATACTCTCATAACTCAAGTTGGATAACTTTCAAACAGTTCAAAGGAAAATCTTTCGGCAATTTCATTTATTGAGCGGTCTTTCCTCCTTTTTTGTTTGTCTCGTTTAAAATCGGATTCTTCAGTCTGATCCAGTTATTAAGACAATTAAAAAGGTGTTTCCTTGTTCTGGGATCCTTTATCTTTGTTTTATTTTAAATCATTGGGTTTAGACATTACTTCGGTGCTTTTTAATCCTTTCAAAATGGCAGCAACATACCCTTTTTGCGATTTTTATGAAAGAATCCTACAAGATGATGGATTCCCCCGTGAAACACTTTGGATCGAAAAAGTTTGATCAATTCCAATAAATTTTTTAATTTTAAACTTGCTCGAATTGGATTCTTTCGATTTCCATACCTAAGATATATTTACGAAGTTGTTTAAATTTTTTTATTGATTGGCATTAACCCTAGACCCTTGCCCCGAGAAATAAATTAATACTTTCTACTCGAGCTCCATCATGGACTATTTACATTCCAAGACAACAAAAAACGAGGGGTTCTAGTGAAACAGAACCAATGATGTCGAGCTAAGAGCACCTTCATTCCTACAAAAAATGGTGGATGTACAAATCCACAACGGATCGTGTCCTTCAAGTCGCACGTTGCTTTCTACCACATCGTTTCAAACGAAGTTTTACCATAACATTCCTCTAAGAACCGGTATGGAATTGATTCAATTATGGAATCATGAATAGTCATTGGTTGGGCTGATGTATAAACACCATAATCTAAAGTATTTTCTATATCTTCTATATCTTTTCTATATCTTCTATATCTATAGTATATAGATATAAATAATACTATAGATATAGGTGGATAAATATTTTTCTGAAGAAGTCTTAGTAAGACCCCATCGCTAATATTAAATTGTCTAACATTATAATATTAATTAATAAATATATATAATAAATAATTTATTTATATAAATAAAATAAGACGAATAAACGAATTCTTTTTGATTCTGCATCTTCACGTGACTTAATAGGAGAGAAAGATTCAACTTCTAAGGAATGATTTAAACTATTTCTGTTTCGAAAATTCGAATCAATTTCGAAAGTTCCCCTCTTGACATCATTATTCCAAGAAAATTTGATAGTTAAAAATAACTTTTGATCATCTTAGGAAAAAAGATAAGTCTTTTTTTTTTCATCTGATTGATAAAATCCAAAGAATGGGGAGGGTTTCGTATCTATCAATTCGATCAAATAGACTGAGCAATTGTCACCGTTTATAGATATTGAAATGAACGCCTTCCCATCACTGATTAACTCCTATCTACCCCATTCTATGGGACTGATGCAGCATAAATCAAAAGAAGGGGATGTCCTAGTCTTTTTTATTTTTACGAAATGCGAGCTGTCTGGGCACAAAGCCAAACAAGCCCAGATTAAGTCCAGTTTTTGCTCCTTTTTTTCGATTTTAGCCTACCTCATTGATTAAGAATTAAGAGACTTAGTGAATTGAATTAGTACCAAAAACCCCCTCTTGGCGAAAAGTCAAGAAATCTACAAAAAAGAAAATTGAATCTAATTAGGCTAATTTAGGGGGTAGAGAATATGAGATAGGGAATATGGATTCTTTCGTATCTCGATTCAGTTTTTGAAAAAAAAAAACGATTCATCGAAGAAAAAAATCAGAAACAACAATCACATTCCAGCTAACATTTCGATTTTAAACAGAACATTGTTAAAAAAGCAATCTATATTGTCAGAGAATATATATGTTCTGGGACGGAAGGATTCGAACCTCCGAATAGCGGGACCAAAACCCGTTGCCTTACCACTTGGCCACGCCCCATTTAGATTTCTATGCGATACTAATAAAGTATATTGCTGGTTTTGTTTGTTTGTCAACTCTAGCCCAAATATCTATAGAATCGATTAGATTGGTATTCGGATTTTTCTATGTTTTTGGTATGTGTAGATATAGAATTCAACTTAATTTATTGATC